AACGGATCTTGAAGCACTATTTCTGCATCCCCCTGACCAAATCCACCCACATTAGGATTACTCGTTAATGGTTGATCAAGTTTGATAGATTCACCCTCTGAAACAAGAAGTTCTGGTCCTGACGGTAGAATATCAATCACTTCACGTCCATCCGATGCATCCACTATCGTTATTTCGTATCCACCTTTTTCTTTTCGTATAATTTTATTTACTATACCTGTTGCTGTAGCATTATAAACATTATTATTACTCTTGCTCCCGTCGGGATAAATCTGACCCCTTCCTCTATTCCCACCTACGTATATAGGATATTTTAAGAAGTGAACATCTTTCTTAGTAGCGGGATCTGGAGAAAGAATAGGAAAGGTAATTTCACTATACTTCTTCCCAGGAACGGGGCCTACCACAAGAATATTTTTTTTTGTGGGACGATAGCTTTGAAAAGACAAATTACCTATCTTTTCTTTAATCTCGGGCGAAATACGATCGGGAGGGGCCAATTCAAAACCCTCTGGTAAAATAAGAACAGCACCTACATTCAAAGCCCCCCTTTTACCATTAGCAAGAACTTGTTTAACTTGCATATCATAAGGAATTCGAACAACTGCTTCAAATACAGTATTGGGAAGTACCGCTTGTGGAACCTCAATATCTACAGGCTTATTAGCTAAATGGCAATTAGCACATACAATCCGCCCGGTAGCTTCTCTCGGATTTTCATAACCCTGTTGAGCAAAAATGGGATATGCATTTGAAATGGGTGCTCGAGTTATTATATATATCATGAGCAATACGGAAATGGATCGGGTAATCTCTTCCTTTATCCAAGAAAAAGCATTTCTAGTTTGCATGGTCCAATCATTCATCCTGAAAATTTCTACAATAAGATTAGGTAGGTTACTGGCATAGTTCCCTATCCATTATTCTGCTATTTACTCAAATGATTTTCCTAGAATATAGGAAGAATACGAGTAGAACGAAAAAGAATAAGTCAATTTTTGAATGTTTAGCTTTTAGATACAAAAAAACAAATTTTATAATTGGATCAGTGGATCGTTTTTTCAGTCATTCATTGAATGATAAATCACTACAAGTGACGGAGATACACGATTTAAATAACGGAAAATCCAGTATTTTAAAATTGTATCTAAAATGACTGGAAAAGTAGAAACAAGACCAGATATAATTTGATCATTCTGAGTAAATCCAAAATCTTTATAGACAGACCCAATCATTAGTTCCCAACCATGAGTTGAATGGAATCCTATACATAAATCAGTTAATAAAAGGATAGAAAAAGCTTTTATTGTATCACTTAAGTTATATAGAAATTCTTGAACCCAAGAGTTAAGAATAATGAGTTCTTGATTACCCCTAATAGAATAACCACTTAGAATAAGGAAACATATTATATTTGTACAGAAATGCAAAATCGTATGGATACGGTCTTGGTTGTTCGTCTCGATCAATTGGATGGTTTCTTTGTAGATTTCCATACGAAGATTTTGTAAATGTGTTTCCGGGTATTCCTTTAGCATTTCATCCAAGAGGAACAGTTCTTCGAACTCTATCAATTTCTTTAAAATCGTTTTTTCTTGAATAATATTCAAGAAAATTTCGGATTGTTTCGTATTCCACCAATTAGTAATCCAAGATTGCAGACTTTTCTTAAATGTAAAAGAGATGCACCAGGGCAAAAAGACTATAGATGTAAGACATAGAAGGGGAATGAATGCTTTCTTTTTTGCCATTTTTCGTCTTTAATGAACTCAGTTTCATCTCATTTGTCACCTATATGGAATAATAATTTTTCTATCAAGCATAAGTTCTATTACAAGTAAATACAAGTAATAGAGCCTAGCCTATGTATCAATTTCTAATTTTTTGAATATCAATTGAGAATCGATTCTCGCTTTTTTTATTTGTAATTCGGAAGTTTGTTTTTTCCTTTCATTTGGAAATAAAGAATACAAAATAATACAGAAATCAAAAAATAAATGCTTTCTTAGAGAAAGCATTTATTTTTTTGATACAACGATTTCCATCGGTAGACTCAAGAATATGGAACGATTTCCATTGGTACACTCAAGAATCTGGACAAGTCCCAAGCTTTTTGTATAACGTTGCGTGGAGTCCTATCATAATAATCATCAACAGGAGTCAAAGGAATGGTCCCTTGTTCTCTTGTTTGCATATAAAGGACACCACGACTGGGTTCTGGGTTAGGGTTAGCTTGTAATATGAGGGACTGAATATCTTCCATACGAACTCGGAGAAAAATACGACGATATGTTCCAGGAAATCCGTAACGAAAAAAACACACCATTCTATTTTTTTTATCGAAAAAATTATAACCACTCCCCACATTCCAAAAAATGAGAAGCCACCAATGTAAACTTAGAAAGAGACCTGCGATTCCATAGAAAGTCAGTGTGACCCCTTGTGGCAAAAAAGGAACTACAAATTCAGATGAAATCAAAGAGAAAAAATGTTTACCATAATAACTGGAAACTGAAATATATAACACCCCTAATGAACCTAAAAGAGTGAAGGAAGCCCAGAAGAAATTGATTGGTTTTCGGGACCCCGGTACAATGTCAAGCCATGTGTCTTGTGAACGACAACCATGTTTTTCTGATCCCCAACTAATGAATTTTGGAACATTAACCAATAAAGAAGACATTACAATTAAGACAAGGCCCACTAAAAACACATAAACGTTTATCATAAAATGGGTACCTCAATTTCATATTTGTACCTGTTATTTTTTTTTATTGTTATATTAAATCCTCCTTATCTTATTAAGGTAATATTAATAGTAGTACTTTTGTCCGTATCTAAAAAATCTTGTTTTTTTGAACATGAAGAAATAAAGAAGCCATTGAAACTGCCGGAAATACTAGGCCCACTAAAGGAACAAAAAGGGAGGGTAAGTTTATCATAAAATGGGGTACCTCAATTTCATATTTGTACCTGTTATGTTATTTTTTGTTGATTGTTATATTAATATATATTTTGATTTTTCTTATAGTAAAGAGAGTCTATAATCACTAGAATTCATATAGACTTATACTAAGTGTATTTTAAAAATTAGACTAAAAGTATATCGAAATGAATAGAGATGAATAAATAGATATATCTATTATATACGGAGTATACATAATTCAGTATATAATATAATAAATCCATAATCAAAGAAAAAAATGAATAAGATTTTTTAAGAATCAAAAGGAAAAATCTAAAAATAATAAATCTTTGATTAAAGGATTAAAGGATTAAAGATAAAGAGTGTAGAAATAGAGGGCCAAATAACTGGATTTATTTTGCCCTCTATTTCTACAAGAAACATGTGTATAATAATAAATGTTTTTATTCTATTATTCTTAGTATTTTTCTATTCTTATCTTATTACTCTGAATTATTTTTCAGTTTAGAGAAACCAGAGAAACCATGGAAATGAAATAACTCACTTAAATCCTCTTGAGTCAAAGGAGAGAAACCATGGAAACGAAATAAGTCAATTATATCCTCTTCAATCAAAGGAAATAGACGATGGAAATGAAATAACTCAGTTAAAACCTCTTTTAAAAAAGGACGTGGTATGATTGAATCAAATGCGCCCTTTTCGAATAAAAATTCAGCCGATTGTACACCTTCGGGCACTTCCACATGCAACGTTTCTTCAATTACTCTTTTACCTGCAAATGCTATGGTTGCATCGGGTTCGACAATAACGACATCCCCCAACATTCCAAAACTAGCTGTTACACCACCTGTAGTAGGAGATGTAAGTATCGTTACATACAATAACTTTTTATTGATTTGATAATCATATAAAGCAGAAGAAATTTTAGCCATTTGCATTAAGCTCAAACTTCCTTCTTGCATACGCGCTCCTCCAGACGCACATACTAGAATAAGAGGTAAAAGGTGATCGGTAGCATATTCGATCAACCGAGTAATTTTCTCACCCACTACGGAGCCCATACTACCCCCCATAAACTCAAAATCCATCACCCCAATTGCTACAGGAATACCATTTAGTTGACCCGTGCCTGTTTGAACCGCCTCCAGTAATCCGGTTGTGTTTTGATAAGAATCAAGACGATTTGGATAATCATCATTTTCAGAAGGTTCGTCTTCCCAACTATCTTCAGAAGAATCATTTTCAGAAGGTTCGTCTTCCGGATTCGATTCAATCTTAAATTCTTCGTCTTCCGGATGCAATCTAAGATTAAATTCTCCGTCTTTAATACTCACTTCAATCTTAAATTCTTCTTCTTCCGGATTCGATTCAATCTTAAATTCTTCTTCTTCCGGATTCGATTCAATCTTAAATTCTTCTTCTTCCGGATTCGATTCAATATTAAATTCTTCGTCTTCCGGATGCAATGTAAGATTATATTCTCCGTCTTTAAAACTCAGTTCAATCTTAAATTCTTCTTCTTCCGGATTCGATTCAATATTAAATTGAATGGGATCCTCAGAGAACATGTCTTCATCCATAGGATTCCAAGTACCTGGATCAATCAAAAGTTCGATTCGATCTGAACTGCTCATTTTCAAATGACATCCACAGTATTCACAAATATTCATTTTTGATTTAAAAAATTTCTTATAATTGGGTCCATAACAACCATCGCAGAGAACCCACAAATGCGAATAATCTTTTATCTGATTCTCACTTTGAATCAAACTCTGATTCTCACTTTGAATCAAACTCTGATTCTCACTCTCCTCAATCTCCTCACTCTCCTCAATCTCCTCAATCTCCTCACTGTCGCTCTCCTCACTCTCCTCAATCTCCTCACTGTCGCTCTCCTCACTATCGCTTACCGGATAAGGCATGTAAGAAGCCCTTTGTAGCTCAGCATAATACTCATTAGAATCATCCCACCAATCATCGTCATCGTCACTTTCACTATCCGTGTGACTCTGATTCTTATTGTCTCTATCATTAAAATCACCCTGAATAGTCTTATTCATATCAGTTAAAATCGATGGATTTTCGTTTACACCTTTCTCTGTACTCTGAATAGTCTTATCCATATCAGTTAAAATCGATGGATTTTCGTTTACACCTTTCTCTTCAATAGGACCAAAACTGTCTATTGATTTACTTAAACGGCACCTGTATTCTAAACCTCTATTAAACATCATTATGTTTGAATTGAAACACTGTTTTTCCATAGAGTTCTACTCCCCTCTTTTACAAAAAAAAAATAATCTAAAAAAAAAAAAAAAGATAATCTAAAAAAATACAATAGATGAATAGTCAGTTAATTAAATATTAGTAAGAATCGTAATAATAACGGGAACGAGCTCGTTTAGATCAATCCTAACCACATAATCGAGTAAGTATTTTAAATCTATTCGATTCCCTTTTATGAACAGGGAAATGCGAAATTAGGTATGAATAGAATAAGTATTTAAATACGAAAAAAATGAATAGAATAACTATTCTAAAAACCATTTATAACTATTTTTAATCTATTCGATTCCCTTTTATGAACAGGGAAATGCGAAATTAGGTATGAATAGAATGTGTTTTTTTAGCATATCTATTACTAGATATGATCATATCATTAATAGATATGATCTGGGACGGAAGGATTCGAACCTCCGAGTCACGGGACCAAAACCCGTTGCCTTACCACTTGGCCACGCCCCATTTTTGATTCGACATTAATCAATACTATTATAATACAATACTATTATAATAATAGTAGTCTGGGTTGTTCGTCAAGTCCAGTTCTAAATTTATTCTATAGAATAAATTAAATTGTTACTAGAATTTGGATATGCATAAATATCGAATGAAACTGAATTTATTGATCATTACATAGAATTCAATTAAGATATTGTATGAATATATGATTTCTTCTATTTTTGATTTCCGAATGAAACTGTTTTGAACTGGATAAGTTCAAATGAAAAAGGGATTGGGGGTATGATCTTAGTTGATTCATTTTTTTAGTTTTTTTACTGATTTAGTAATATTCCTATCTATCAATATCAATTCAATAGTTGACTTATTTATATTCCATTATTTTCCATTTTTTCTTTTCTTTTTCTCTATATATTTATAAATATATATATAGATTTTTTCTTTTCTATTTCATTTATGAATATATTTTAATATAAGAGTATAATAAATAAAAATGATAATAATAAATCAAATTATATATATAATAAATCATATCCTATATATAATAATTCATAAGAACATAATAAAAAAAAATACAATAAAAATGAGAATTCAAAAAAAGCAAAAATACAATTTATTTTCTTAAAGAACAACATTTTTGTTATGCTTAATATCTTTAGCTTGGTCTGTATTTGTATTGACTCTGCCCTTTATTCAAGTAGTTTTTTCTTGGCAAAATTACCTGAAGCCTACGCTTTTTTGAATCCAATTGTAGATTTTATGCCAGTAATACCCTTACTCTTTTTTCTCTTAGCTTTTGTTTGGCAAGCTGCTGTAAGTTTTCGATAAGATCTTGAATTTGAGTAATGTCCGAAAAAAATTCTAAAATAAAAATGATAACATTTTGAAAGATCAGATAAGTTTTAAAGCGTGAATCCTTGATTTTGGATAGACAATAAAAATCTGGACCATCTGATCATTTCTGTTTTTTCCATTAAAAAATGAAAATTCTATTATTCGATTGGAGTTCACCACCAATACCTAGATCTTGATTGTGGATATGAAAAAAATTTTGGTAATATAAAGACTCATTTCTTACTACAAATAAATTTCCTAAGTTTTTTTTTTGAAATTACTTCATTTCTTATAAACTTCGTATCAAAGGAAACATAATATGAAATAGAAGAGAATCTATTCTCTTTCTCTGTCGTTTTTTTTTTTTTAATTATCTTGGAGATTTTGTAATGCTTACTCTAAAACTATTTGTTTACACGATAGTGATATTCTTTGTTTCTCTTTTCATCTTCGGATTCTTATCTAATGATCCAGGACGTAATCCTGGACGTGAAGAATAAGAAAATCGTTTTTGTTTTGCTTACTTGTGCTGGATTTTGAAATCTTTTTTGTTTTTTTATCTATTTTACATCTTTAACTAGTAAAAAAAATTAAACAAAGAGGGAAGAAAAAAATACCAAATCATAAATAAAAGGAAAGAGAGGGATTCGAACCCTCGGTACAAAAATTCGTACAACGGATTAGCAATCCGCCGCTTTAGTCCACTCAGCCATCTCTCCCCAATTCAAAAAAAAAAGAATGATTATGCTTATGATACATCGCATAAACAAAAAGAACAAAAAGTAGGGCTCGAAAAAAGCCTTCTTTATATCTTATTTGATATTGATTGATAGTCATTTGATATATCTTATCTGTCTTTTTTTTTTCTATTTATTCTAGAAATAAAGAGAGAATTATTGATTTGCTTTTTTATACCCTCAGCAAAAAGAAAATCCAAAAATAAGATTCGCCCCCTTATTCTAAATTTCATTAGGGGGCCCTTTTACGAAACACGTCAA